AATCCAATAAGAGAAAGAGATCTCGGATCGAATCGATATATCAATATCGATCCGAGTCCGGGCTGTTGGAATTGGAATAAGTTCCGCAGCAGATCACGAAATCTTGGCGATCCTCTCTATCTAATGAATGGGGAGTCCGCTTTGAAATCGTCCGCCCCGCACCCACCCCCGAGTATATACTTCAACAGGAATCACACAGGGATAGATTGATACAATAGAAACCTCCGGTAAAATGCCCGCCCGTAGCCCAACCCAGCAGATAAAGTACTTTACATAGTCCGTTTTAGGGATTGGGGATTTACCCATTCAGTGACTCTGGCACTGGACGTTCCCAAAATGGGTACTATTGGGTCGGGTGAATTTGATAATAGACCTTTGTTGGCATTCCAACCTTTCTTCTCCTTTCCGGGGCCTATCCGAAAGAGAATTCAGTACCTCTTGGTCGTGAATATCTGAATAGGACGAACCGGCCCCGTGGATATCTTTGCTTCCGAACAAAACAATTCGAATTAGGCTCGCGGAATGTGTATTATCCATATAGTAGTAATATAGGAGATCTTCCAATTGAGAAGATCCATCGACCTTTCATCAGACATGCGTACTTTTTATTTTCCAATAGATTTATATCTTTCATTAATGGACCCTTTTTTGATGTAATGAGTAGAGTAATAGGCTCTAGTTGTTCGCCGCTCAAGAATTCTTATTTAGGCAGTTCATACCATCCATAACCATCCATACATAGTGTTTTGATCTAAGATTTCAATTCTTCCATCGTTCAGCAGTAGCATATTGTTCCATGGAGCTAAGGTCCAAAATAGGAAAGAAACAACTTTTTCCACGACTCTACCACTCGGTCAATTCTGTTCCGCTTAATCCCTCTTTCATGGCCACATATCTTTCCGGCTAAGGAATGGGAAAGCTTTCTCCTATTACAGGAATCAAATGTTTCATTTCATCCGGGAAAAGCCATCTCTTTCTCAACAATGTCTTTGTCATTTGATCCAATAGCCTTCCATTAGATAGGAAGAGATTTGATAAATACTGATAACTCTCGAATAGAGTATTAGAACGGAAAGATCCCTTAGATTTAGATAATGAACGATTGGTTCTAAGCCATCTCTGGCGATGAATCAACAATTCGAAGTGCTTTTCTTTTTCTTGCGTATTATTGATGAACCAGTCTTCTCTGAGATCTCTCATAGATCCAGATCTAGAAGGACCTGGTTGGGAAGTAAGAAGCACTTTTGGCATCTCTTGATCTGCAAAGAATTCTCGGCGTGAAAACAGAGAGACAGAGGGCTGATCTTTGAATAGGAAAGAGAATGGATCCGCAGGGTCCCAAATGAATTGGCTTATTTGAAAAAAGCCTTGTTCTGTGGAAGATCTATCTCGTGTCTGGTACTGCATGGTTCCACTCTGCACGAACTCCGAATCCTTCTCTTCATTCTCTTGAAGCTCATCCTCTTCACCTTCGTGATCAATGATCCGCTTGCTCCGAAATGACCAATAGGGAAATCCCAATTCATTGGGCCTTTCGATACAATCAAATAGATTGACCCAAGGGCGCCATATTCTCGGAGCCCAAACTATGTGATTGAATAAATCCTCCTCTATCTCTTGTGGGTCGAGGTCTCCTTCTTCCAACCCCGATTCGTATTTTTCATATAGAAATCTCTGATCAACGATAGAACAAGATCCATTTTGCATCATATCTAAGGGACTCCTTGGTTCGTGCCGAAGAAGCAATGCCACTCGATCATTATCAAACTGACTGCAATCTTTTTCTGTCCGTGAGGATCCCAAGAGAGCGCCTTCTACTTCTAATAGGCCACGAACTAGATCAGAATCATTCTCAAGGAATCCATAAGAAGTGACCCAATTTTTTTCATCGGGTCCGGGTGGAGACCAAAGATCTTGAGCGACCGATCCGGCAGAACAACTCAAAAGATAAAGAAGTATCGTTAATCTCTTCATGCTCGTTCCAAGCTCGAAGTACAATTTGTACACATAAGAATCCCCTTCCATAGATGATTTCTTCATATAGATAGATATAGGATCTATGGGGCAATTACTTAGAAGTACTGTTTGTGCAACAGCCCTTCCTATCTGATAGAAAAGGATCTCATGATCCTGAACCGAGCTTACCTGGGATCGCAAATCCCAAGTTTTTCTATGAAGAGCGGATCGAATTGTATTAGTGTCTATAATGGATTTCTTCTGTGTAATACTAATTGATAGGGCCTCATTGGTAAGTGATACAAGATCTCGTACATCGGAACCCATGGTTATGGACCCGAATCCACTAGCATTCGTATGGAAGATTTTCTTTTCCAAAGGAAATCCCCGAGTATATGAAAGAGTGAAAAAGTGCTTTCGTTGTTGTGGAATAAGAAGCCTTCGTATCTTAATGCACGTATTGAATTTATTCGCAGCTATTAGACCGGGATCCACTTTTTTGGGAATATGAGTCGACGCAATAACAAGAATATTGCTATTGGAGGATCTTTCACAATCCCTGGAGAGATGGTTCACTAATAGACCGAGGGATAAGTAATTCGACGCATCCAGAGACAGATCATGAATGTTTGGAATCCATAGTATGCAAGGAGACATTGCTTTTGCTAATTCGAGTTGAAAGGTGATATAAAAGCGGTCTACCATATCCACCTCCTCATTCGTCATAGTTAGCAGCTCCCCATCAATATCAATATCCTCACTATCCTCACTATCATCAATATCCTCAATATCCTCACTATGATGAGTATGATGAGCACCACTATTATCAAAAATATCCTCACCATCACTATCATCATAAATATCCTCAAAAAATTGAGGCCTTTCATCCAGGAACTTGTTCGGAACTACTGTAATGAAAGGAAGATAGGAGTTTGTCGCTAGGTATTTGACCAAATAGGATCGTCCAGTTCCTATAGAACCTATCACTAAAATACCCCTAGAGGGGGATAGGCCTAAGCGGAGTGAAAAGGGTTTTCCATGAGATGGGAAATGAAAACTATTAGCCCCAAACGAGGTTTGTGAATAAGTGATTGTCTGATAATGCGCAAGGAATACTCGTCTTTCTGCTAAAGAGGGTCTATGAAACTCATAATTCATTAGATACTTTTTATGAATGTCAACTAAGTATCGTAAGTAAACCGATCCTGGTTGTTCAATCATTTGATAACTAGAACCATTCTTTGATAAATGATCACTATCAGTCAGACTCCATAGAATTTTATCAATCCTTTTTTCTTTCCTTAAGATGGAGAACTGAACCAAGAATTCTCTTTCGGCATCATCAATCGAATCAGTATTCGCGACCCAGGATTCGATCTTATCATCAATCCAACCACTGTTCACATTTTTTCTTTTTCTTAGTAATGAATAGATCTCTTTACTTGTACGACTTAGATGTCTCGTATTTCTCGAAAAAGTGATTCGATTGATGGGATTGGGTATGATACTTAGGAAATCGATGATATCAATGAGATTGATATTCCAATATTTCTTCTTAGAAGGTATTGATTTGACCCCATAAGCGGGACCACCACCCGATAGCATCTTGCCGCCAAAAGCCCGTATTTCTTCTAGAAAATATCCTAAAGCAGCTAGAAAGAGATTCTTTAACCAGAAAGAATTCAGTTCAGATGTAGGATACCTATCCAGAAGTTTTCGCAACTCAATCATGTATGATGGAATCATCAAAGATTTGATCTTTTCCAACTCTGTCTGTAACTCCCTAGAGGCTCGGGAAACAACGAGAAGATGTCTACGAACGATATATCCAGCAACAAGAAGAAGGAAAAGGATTGAATAGAGCAACTCCCGAACATTTGGTGATCCCGGAAATTCCCATATCAATGAAACGGGTGACTCATTATCTCGACGAAGCATTTCTTCGGACAGAAGAAGATTATGTAAACACTTACTCGAAATCTCGCTTATCAGATTCCTTTGTGGAAGAAGAATCTCCCGCAATTTGTTCTGAAGAATTGGCCATGATATATCTATATCTAATCTATCTATAATATCTTCAAAAAGGGATAACAATTTTTGACTGCTACTTAGTATCGCTATCCTCAATAGGTCTGAATTATATACTTTTTTGAAAGTATCTAAAAGAATGAAATTGAGATATTTGTACCCTGTCGAAGTAAAGAACCATGGCATATATGTTTGAAACATATTTGAGAGAGTTGAAAAAGCACTATAGGTTCTATACATCTGCCCTTCCTCAACGCATTTATTTAGATAAAGACTCCGTTTTTTCCTCTTTTCGGATGGTAATAAATATTTCTCAGAGTCAATCAAACCCATCTTTGAATTGAAATTGAGAAACTGATGCAAGTTCTTCCCTTCTGAATCAGATGGATTCATATCTGAAAGAGCTTGACAATAAATTCTTTCAAAATTGACTAATTGTCCCTCTCTTAGAGGTGTTCCAAAAATGTCTGCGATCGAGTAAAGAGCTCTACGAACGAATGGAGCGGATCGAATTGGAAAATGAAAAGATTTGTCCAAGTTATCCGGTTCGGCACCACTCGGCGGAAAATTCTTAGGTATGCATATCTTAGATACCTGTGACTCGATCGGTGAAATAGTATCTTTTTCCAAAAAAACATCTTTTTTTTTACCGACGTGCAAAGAAAATATTTTGTTGCGAATGAAAAAGATATTGAGGAATTGTCCATACGTAAGATCATAATTATTGATAGGGGTCCTTTCCACATAAAAAGGGAATCCTTTGTTACAATAGAACCAGAAGTGATGTGGATTATTCAAGAATCGAAGTCGATTTGCTTTATAAAAAGAGGATATCAATGAACTTCTATGAAATGGTTTCACGGGATTCAGCCAATTGTCTCGATCGTGGGATATCATTGAGAAATAGGAATCGGTCTTCTCAAAAGATTTCCTGCTATTTTTTCTAGTATGGAATGAGTCAATCATCCACTTCGGTATCTTATTGAACAAAAACGGTGATACTCTTCCTCCATTGATCAAGAATTTCGATTTTTGGGAAGTATCATGATCATCCAATAAGAAGGGTTTCAATTTATTCAAATGAACGATTTGAAGACCTATTGATTCTAACAACTGATTGAAGCGTTGATCAGTTGGACCCTTCAACTCATAGATGTGGATCTCGGACCTATGAATGGGGCTATTCCCGATACTCACAAAGAAAAAAGGAAGTGACCTAAACAAAAAGAAAAGAAGCGACTTGGACAAATTGGACAAATAGGACAAAAGGGGAAGTAACTTCGACAAAAGGAAACGAAGTGACTTAGAAGGATCTTTTTTGTCGAAAAATTCCGACCAATACCAATCAATTTTTTCGATAACCTCAGACCAATCAATCAAATATTGATTAATACCTAATCGATCGAAGACTACTTGAAAACGGCTCTTCTGCTCAGAAACGAAATGTTCCAAATCCTCCTGGAAACTCTTGCTCCCATTGGACCATTTGTATCTATATGCATCAGGATCCCGATTCATGGATCTCTCGCTTCGAGAAATAAGAGGATCGAACCATTTCTTATGACTCTTTTTCAAATTCGATAAATGTTGGTTGATCGTAAATTTCCTTTGAGTTCTCTGATTCAGAGTATCATTTCCTATTTGATCCCTTTGAATTCCGTATTCGAAGTTGCAATCGGATCTATTCATTAAAAAGAATCGATTTGATACATTTCTTATGTACCCATGGATGCTATATTGGATTGGAATCAGATTTTGGATCAATCTATGTTGATTGAATGCCTTCAGTATGGTGTTGATAGCAAATACCACTCTTTTTGGTTTTGGATCTTCCAAAGCATTCCCGCAGGAGATCTGGACCCCTTTTTTTCTGATCCTTCGATAAAAAGATTCATTTTCTTCAGAAAACATAGGAGGTAGAACCAATAAAGATTTCTTTGTCGATTCATCCCTGGAGTTGAATACCTCGTTCAAGAATTTTTTTTGATCCAATCCGCAGGAATCAATAGAAAAGGCAAAACCCTTATGATACACCAGATCCGGCTCGGTTATTGATAGAGTGAATAGATCTGCCACTCCTTGAAATCTCTCTTCTGATTCAAAATCGTGGCGCCCCACGTATCCTCCCCTCTTCCGGTCATGGAATAGATGAAATAAATCAAAAAATGGATTTTGGTTCAAGAATGAAATCTTGTTGGAACTGCCCATATCCGGTTCATCCTTCGGAACCCTATCACATCCCGGATTTGATGCAATAGGATGAATTGTGACGGTATTTTGTAAATACGCAATTATCTTGAATATATCAATGATTTCTTTTTTTTCCGATCGCCGGGATGGGACAAAAGAAAGATCTTGTTGTTTCTTCAATAATTTCTGATCTCTGGTGGACCTCTTAGTAGGATTCGAACCCAGATGAAGTTCTGACCATCTGTCAGAGAAAAAAGAACGAATTGATCTTGTAGGATTCCCAAGAAATTCTTCGATTTCTTCCGGAAGCGGATGATTATTCATCTGCTTCTCACGTTCCGTGAATAGCCGGGACATTGAGGAATCTCCAGAAAGGCTTTTCGGGAATCGGTCTGATTCTATCTCTGCTCCTTCCGTTTGAAGAAAGGAAGGATCCCAAAGAATCGACCCTTCTTTTTGAATCTCTCTTTGATTGATCCATGTGTGATATTCCGAATCCTTATTACGAATGGAATCGAAATGATCTATGGATTGATCAAAAGATCCTTTCAATTGGCTAGAATCCCTTACTTGAACGAAATTAGATCTTGTGGAATCATATTGCATATTTGACGATACATTCCATACCTTGCTAAACAAGCGAAAAAACCGATCCTTGTTTATCAACCACACATTGTCTAAGCAAATCCAATTCTCTCTCGACACCTTCCTAAAGAAATCTGATTCGTGCGGATTCTTCTTCCAACTAACGAAGAGATCTTGGCGGAATTGCCACATATGAAATTGAATACAATTTTGCAGCAAAGAAATACCACACTTGTTTCTCGAGAAGAGATGGGAAAGATGCTCAATATCATTTGATTGAATAGTTGACCCAGCTCCTTGTTGTTTGAAGAAACCCTCCACTTCAATTGGTCTTTTTTCACGAAAAGAAGACATAAGATAACAAATCCAGTGTTTCACTAAGATTTCAAATAGCTGTCCCGAATTCAAGTTGATTATGTTTCGCTTATTTCTCGGAGAAAGACGATCAAACAATTCCCAATCATGGTCCTTGCGGATCCGATCATCCGTATAGGAAACAAAAGAAGACTCCAGATATTTGATATCTTTCTCTTTGAATGAGATCTCAATTACAGCCAGGGTTTCATTAGATATCTTACAAATAGAATCCCTCTTTTTTCCGACCCGGTTCCTCCACCACCGCGAACCCCAGTTAGATTCAGGCATGATACACTTTTTCGTTTTAGTTATTGGGAGAACCCAAGTACTCTCTTTCGGATCCATGAAACAACTCTCAGAGATCTTTTTCCCTTTTGGAAGATACAGGAGCGAAACAATCAACCTATTGATAGACCCAAAAGATTTTTCCAATGGAGCATTTCTGGGTCCAAAGGAATTCCTAGGCAGAAGCCCCATCAAATATAGATTTTTTCTTTCGACCATTTCTCGATTATGCATGCGATAGAGAAGGACCACTACTACAAGCAGTACTAGACCTTTGGTCGTCAATACTGCACCTTTGACTAGACCCTTGATCGTCAGTACTGCCCCTTTGATCGTGAAATACCGATTGCTTCTTGACCCCTGTGAATCGCGTGAGAGTAAACTCCTCCAAATTAGGGGGTCGAAGAGTTTCATAAAACGTTCTTGCTCGAAAAAAATAGAAACGATAGTTCTAACTGAATCGACTTGGGTCCACGAATCTAACAAATCGTGAGAGTTCTTGACCTCTCTTAACATCTCTCTCAATTCGAAGATCCAGGGTTGAAATGGATCTTGTTGTGAAATTTTATGCTTCATTTTGAGTGCCTCCCCATTATAAATATTGAATATAAAGTAAAAGAAAATAGGTTTCCATTTCTTTAGGTAATCTCCGATACGATAGTTCTTTCTTCTATGATATTTCTTTATGATATGATATTTCTTTTACAATATTTCTTTCTTTATTCTATGATAATCCCCCTTATGCATCCATGGCTGAATGGTTAAAGCGCCCAACTCATAATTGGCAAATTTGCGGGTTCAATTCCTGCTGGATGCACGACAACGGGAATGTTCAATACGTCTATTGGAATTGGCTTTGTATCAATGGAATCTCATCATCCATACCAATTCGTTATGTGTTATGTATGGTATATTCATATCATAAGTATAGAAACAGTTAGAGGGAGAATTCTTATCGAAACTGGAACTCATAGGGAAGAAAATAGATTTATGGATAAAATTCAATATGCAGTATTTACAGAAAAAACTGTTCGGTTATTGAGGAAGAATCAATATACTTCTAATGTCGAATCAAAGTCAACTAGGACAGAAATAAAGCGTTGGGTCGAACTCTTTTTTGGTGTCAAGGTAATAGCTATGAATAGTCATCGAATCCCGGGAAAGAGTCGAAGAAGGAGACCCCTTAGAGGGCATAAAATGCATTACAAACGTATGATTATTACGCTTCAAGCGGGTTATTCTATTCCATCTATTAGCTTAGAAAGAAAAGAAATGAATTTCACTCAAAATACTTCATAACACGGCGATACATTTATATAAAACTTCTACCCCGAACACGCGAAATGCAACTGTTGGAATTCAAGTGAAATCCAATCCACGAAACAATTTGATCTCTGGACAGCGTCGTTGTGGTAAAGGTCGTAATGCCAGAGGAATCATTACCTCAAGGCATAGAGGGGGAGGTCATAAACGTCTATACCGTAAAATAGATTTTCAACGAAATAAAAAAGACATATCTGGTAGAATCGTAACCATAGAATACGACCCTAATCGAAATGCATACATTTGTCTCATACACTATGGGGATGGTGAGAAGAGATATATTTTACATCCCAGGGGGGCTCTAATTGGGGATACCATTCTTTCTGGTACAGAAGTTCCTATCTCAATGGGAAATGCCCTACCTTTGAGTGCGGTTTGAACTATTAATTTACGTAATTGGAAGTAACCAATTAGGTTTACGACGAAACCTAGAAATCGATCACCCACCCAAATTGAGTACCTCTACGGGATAGACCTCAACAGAAAACTGAAGAGTAACAACAGCAAGTGATTGAGTTCAGTAGTTCCTTATAGAAAATTATTGACTCTAGAGATATGGTAATATGGAGAAAACATAATTGTTTGAAGCACCGACAGAACCGGAAGCGCCCCTTGTTTCAAAGAGAGGAGGACGAGTTATTCACATTTCATTTGATGGTCAGAGGCGAATTGAAAGCCAAGCATTGAGAATTCGACCCCCGGGGGAAAAGTAGAGATGTCTCCTACGTTACCTGAAATATGTGAAAGTTTTGACGTAATTTGATAGAGTCATTCGGTCTGAGTGCTACATGAAAAACATAAGCCAGATGAAGGAACAGAGAGACCTAGGATGTAGAAGATCATAACATGAGTGATTCGATTCGGCAGATTTTTGGACTCCTTTATCTCAACTCCTATGGTACTTCATCATACGATTTATATAAGATAGGATCCATCTACCTAGATATCATCACATACATCCAGAAAGCCGTATGCTTTGGAAGAGGCTTGTACAGTTTGGGAAGGGATTTTGATTGATCAATAGGAAGAATCTACTTCAACCGATATGCCCTTAGGCACGGCCATACATAACATCGAAATCACACTTGGAAAGGGGGGACAATTAGCGCGAGCTGCGGGTGCTGTAGCGAAACTGATAGCAAAAGAGGGTAAATCAGCCACACTAAAATTACCATCTGGAGAGGTCCGTTTGATATCCAAAAACTGTTCAGCAACAGTCGGACAAGTGGGTAATGTTGGGGTGAACCAGAAAAAATTAGGTAGAGCCGGATCTAAGCGTTGGCTAGGCAAGCGTCCTGTAGTAAGAGGGGTCGTTATGAACCCCGTAGACCATCCCCACGGGGGTGGGGAAGGGAGGGCCCCGATTGGTAGAAAAAAACCCACAACCCCTTGGGGTTATCCTGCGCTTGGAAGAAGAAGTAGAAAAAGGAATAGATATAGTGATAGTTTGATTCTTCGTCGCCGTAGTAAATAGGAGAACATTGAAAATCAAAATTGAAAATCAAATAGGTCTCTTTGTCCTTACAAAATAAAATAAAGTCTTTACAAAAAAAAAGATAGGAGTAAGTAGCCGTGACACGTTCACTAAAAAAAAATCCTTTTGTAGCTAATCATTTATTGAGAAAAATTGAGAAGCTCAACATAAGGGCAGAAAAAGAAATAATCATAACTTGGTCCCGGGCATCTACCATTATACCCATAATGATCGGCCATACAATTGCTATTCATAATGGAAAAGAGCATTTGCCTATTTATATAACAGATAGTATGGTAGGTCACAAATTGGGAGAATTCGCACCTACTCTGACTTTCCGGGGGCATACGAGAAGTGATAAAAAATCTCGTCGTTAATGTTAATAAAGTGAATATAGGTGCTCATCCTTTATTGATGAGAGGTGAACCTTATGATAAAGATAGAACCAGAGGTAGAAGTATACGCCTTAGGTCAACATATACCTATGTCTGCTCACAAAGCGCGAAGAGTAATTGATCAGATTCGGGGGCGCCTCTATGACGAAACACTTATGATACTAGAACTCATGCCGTATCGAGCACGTTATCCGATTTTTCAATTAGTTTCTTCCGCTGCAGCAAATGCTGCTCACAATCGGGGTTTCAACAAAACGTCTTTAATTATTAGTCAAGCCGAAGTGAACGAGGGTACTATTGTGAAAAAGTTAAAACCTCGAGCTAAAGGACATAGTTATCCGATAAAAAGGCCTACCTGCCATATAACTATTGTATTGCAAGATATATCCAAAGAGAGAAAGTTTGCCATATGGTCAAAAAAAGGGGGATGGATATATAAAGAGCTGTTTATAGATATTCAAGAGAGGTATCACTATATGCTATACAATATGATAAATCAGGACAGAATGATATGGGCTAATAGCAAGCGCGAGGCCATATGGGACAAAAAATAAATCCACTAGGTTTCAGGCTTGGTACAAGCCAAAGCCATCATTCCCTTTGGTTTGAACAACCAAAATATTATTTTGAGGGACTCCAGGAAGATAAAAAAATACGGGATTATATTCAGAATTTTTTACAAGAAAATATGAGAATATCCGCCGGTGTCGAGGGAATTGGACGTATAGAGATTCAAAAAGGCATCGACCTGATCCAGGTCATTATATATATGGGATTCCCAAACTTATTAAAAGAGGAGAAATCTCAAGCAATTAAAGAATTACAGAGCAATGTACAAACAATATGTAACTCTCTCAATTCTCTAAACCGAAAAGTTAACATTGCAATAATAAGAATTAAAGAACCTTATGGACACCCTAAAATTCTTGCAGAATATCTAGCCGAACAATTAAAGAATAGAGTTCCTTTTCGAAAGGCCATACAAAAGGCTATTGAATTAACTGAAAAAACAGGGACAAAGGGAATTCAAATCCAAATCGCAGGACGTATTGAAGGAAACGAAATTGCACGTGTCGAATGGATTAGAAAAGGTAGGGTTCCCCTGCAAACCATTCGAGCGAAAATTGACTATTGTTCCTATACAGTTCGAACTATTTATGGAGCACTGGGCATCAAAATTTGGATATTTACAGACGAGCGGTAATGGCCCTTTGATTATCTTTACCTTCTATCCAATCTATCTGGAAATGAAAGAAAGAATGGAACACAAAAATAATGAAGGAGTTTGTTATTTTTTCGTTCAATAAAAAAAAAACAGAGAAATTAGAATTCTTCGAGTCTAATTTGAATTCTAAAGGGGTTTTGAATAAAAAATTGATTGAATTTTTGGTAGAATTGCTATGCTTAGTGTGTGACTCGTTGGTTTTTTTTGAGATTTAGGTTAGGATTAAAAGGGGGACTAGCCCGTAGTATCAACTAATAATTATAGAACTAATATAATAACCAACCCATTGCTTCCTATTATCTGGATCTAAGGAACCAGTCACTATATGATGAATCGATCATATCGTTGTAGCAACTGAAAAAAAAAATATTTTTGACATAAGATACAAAAAGAAATCAATCAGATCAGAAAGTTGTAAAGCAAAAAGGGATACGGATAATATGGAAGGGTGAGAGAAAAAAAAAAAAAAAGAAAATATTAATGATATATAATTCCAATATGATGTATGGTCTATGAATCATCTCATAAAAAAAAAGGCAATGTAATAAAGCATAGATATAGATTCGTCCAGAATTAGTAATTAGATTAGATGCATGCATCTAATTCATAAGAAAAAAAAAAAGAGCCCCGAGTCAATAAAGACTGAGGAGATTGGCTCAGGAACAAATGAAATTAGAAGCTCTATTGCAAAGTTTGGACCTAGCCATTAATTGAGAAGCGGTGGGAACGACAGAACCTGTGACTCCAAAGGATTCTATTGAAAACGAATCCTAATGATTCATTGGGTGGGATGGCGGAACGAACCAAGAATCAATTCATTTATTCTGAGAGGTCATGGGATGACCCTACGAATAAAAGATATAATAGATTAAAAGAGTCAATATTCGCCCGCGAAAGATTATTGGAATTATTGCTAAGTTTTGGGCCGATTTCCTCAATCAATTTTGTTTTTTGCATTATACTTTAATAAAAAACACAAAAAAAATATTTCATTTCAATAGAAATCAACTTCGAATTTTCTATACATAGACAAGCAGGGTATAACAATTTCTACGTGAGAGATTCGATCTCAAAAAATCCCCAGATTTCCTAATCATTAGCCCCGCAGAGCTTTGGTTCACATTTTGCTATTCCTAAGCTAGATTGACGAGCCAACTATTCAAGCCGTCTCTCTTCTTATGAGCTCGGCGAAAGCTAAATGATATGGGCAGACTCTGGTATCAAGAATTTTTGGTAATTTTTTTTTTTTTTCTCGTTTCATTCGCGAGGAGCTGGATGAGAAGAAACTCTCATGTCCGGTTCTGCAGTAGAGATGGCATTGAGAAAGAACCATCAACTATAACCCCAAAAGAACCAGATTCCGTAAACAACATAGAGGAAGAATGAAGGGAATAGCTTCTCGAGGCAATCGTATTTGTTTCGGTAGATACGCTCTTCAGGCACTTGAACCTGCTTGGATTACATCTAGACAAATAGAAGCGGGCCGAAAATCAATGACACGATATGCGCGTCGTGGCGGAAAAATATGGATACGTATATTTCCCGACAAACCTGTTACAGTAAGACCCACCGAAACACGCATGGGTTCGGGGAAAGGCTCTCCCGAATTTTGGGTATCTGTTGTTAAACCAGGTCAAATACTTTATGAAATGGGCGGAATATCAGAAATGGTAGCCAGAGAAGCGATTACAATAGCTGCGTCCAAAATGCCTATACAAACACAATTCATTATTGCGGGATCGGAATGTGTAACCAAAATAAAGGGACCTTCGTGATAAAAAAACAACTTAGGTTTTTTACTTTTTTTATGAACAAAAAATATTTCTTCCTTTTTTTTCATGCAAAGGGCAAAGAAAAAAAATGATTCAAACTCAAACCCATTTAAATGTAGCAGACAACAGCGGGGCTAGAGAATTAATGTGTATTCGAATCATAGGAGCTAGTAATCGACGATATGCTCATATCGGTGACGTTGTTGTTGCTGTAATCAAAGAAGCAGTTCCCCACACGTCTCTACAAAGATCAGAAGTGATCAGAGCTGTAATTGTCCGTACATGTAAAGAACTCAAACGTGACAACGGTATGATAATAAAATATGATGACAATGCGGCAGTTGTCATTGACAAAGAAGGAAATCCAAAAGGAACTCGAGTTTTTGGTGCGATCGCTCGGGAATTGAGACAGTTGAATTTTACGAAAATAGTTTCATTAGCTCCTGAAGTATTATAAATACCTACTATTACTACTAGATGAGACTATGATTTAGTAGGGTATCTGAAAAAGATTCAACGAAAATGACTTGACTTTGTAGAATTGATTAGTAGATTGTGTCTCACGCATATACCTTAAAAAAAAAAAAAAAAGAAAGTAGAACATGTTGATTAGATGAAAATTCGGAGGCACTAATAATTTGAGTCATGGGCAAGGATACTATTGCAGACCTAATAACGGCTATACGGAATGCTGACATGGATAAAAAGAGAACGGTTCGAGTTGCATCTACGAAAATTACCGAAACCATTGTGAAAATACTTCTACAAGAAGGCTTTATTGAAAATGTAAGAACACATCGAGAAAGTCATAAAAATTTCTTGGTTTCAACGCTGCGACATAGAAGAAATAGGAAAGGCCCATATAGAACTATTTTAAAACGTATTAGTCGACCCGGCCTACGAATCTATTCCCACTATCACAAAATTCCTAGGATTTTAGGAGGGATGGGGATTGTAATTCTTTCCACTTCTCGAGGTATAATGACAGACCGAGAGACTCGATTAGAAAGAATAGGGGGAGAAATTTTGTGTTATATATGGTAATCTTTCTGGTATCCGCGGATAAGGAACTCCCTAACTTAAAACTTAAGTTTTTTTTTTTTTTTTAAAGGGATAGGTATATAGAATGAAAGAAAAAAAAATCGACTTACCAAGGTTTAATCACTGAATCACTTGAAAATGGTATATTTCGAATTCATTGTAGATAATGAAGATCTGATCCTGGGTTATCTTTCAGGAAGGATACGAGGTACTTTTATACGAACACTACCGGGGGATAGGATCAAAATGAACATAAATAGTTATGATTGAACGAGGGGACACATAATTTATAGACTCAGGAATAAAGATTCAAACGATTAGGCGGCTCTCGAAGATCCCGTTCGTTGGAACACAATTCGAAGTTCAAAA